GTAAACAAATAATTTCCTTTACATATCCGCCCAGTTTATCGACTTTTTCGGAAATGGTAGAACAAAGAATCTCTTTGTACATAATAGAGAAACTATATGACGAAGATCTTTATAATTCTTGTATTTATACTAATGAAAAAAAAAAGTGCAATTTGAACAATGAATTGAAAAGACGAATCCAAATTATAGAAAAAAAGGAGATATTCCCTAGTCTGGATATGCTTGAAAAAAGAACCATATTATGTGATGATGAAAAAAAAAAAAAATGTTTTCCAAAGGAATATGATCCTTTTTTCAACGGACCATATCGAGGAACGAGAAAAAAATTAGATTCACGTGCAATAATGGATACTTATAAAGATACAGAAGATTTAGTAGAATCTTTTTTTATAAATAAGATTCATTATCTACTTCTTAATGATTCCGTAGAAAAAGGAATTGATTCAGAAAGTCAAGAAAAAGATTTTCAATTTGTATTTGATGTAATTACAACATATACAAAAGACAAAAAAAAAAGGAAAAAGAAATATATTGGGATTAGACTAGAAGAAATCAGTAAAAAGGTTTCTCGATGGTCATACAAATTAACCGAGAATTTGGGAGAAGAGGAAGAAGAAGAAGAAAATGAAGAAGAAATAGAAGAAGAATATTATCAGATTCATTCAAGAAGATCCAAACGTGTGATAATTTATAATGATAACGATAATGATCAGAATACCAATTCTATTTCTAGTATTTATAATAGTTCTAGTATTAGTAACAATGATAAAAATGATGATCAAACGGAAGAGGGAGAAGTTGCTTTGATACGTTACTCACAACAATCGGATTTTCGTCGCAATCTAATCAAAGGATCCATGCGCGCTAAAAGACGTAAAACAGTTATTTGGGACCTATTTCAAGTAAATGTACATTCCCCGCTTTTTTTGGATCGTCTAGACAAAACTTCTTTTTTTTCCTCTTTTGATATAAACGAAATAAAGAATCTAATTTTTAGGAATTGGATGTACAGAAAACAAGAATCAGAATTCACAATTTCCTATTTTGAAAATGAAGATACAAAAGAAGAAAAGGATAAAGAGGAAAAAAACTATAAAAATGAACAGATAGAAATATCAGAAGCTTGGGATACCTTTCTATTTACTCAAGTAATAAGAGGTTTGATGTTAGTAACCCAATCTTTTCTTAGAAAATACATTATATTGCCTTCATTAATAATAGCCAAAAATATTTTCCGTATGTTATTATTCCAAATTCCCGAGTGGGACGAGGATTTTAAGGAATGGAATAGAGAAATGCATATTAAATGTACCTATAATGGTGTTCAATTATCAGAAACAGAATTTCCCCAAGATTGGTTAATAAACGGTATTCAGATAAAGATTCTATATCCTTTCTGTCTAAAACCTTGGAGAAAATCTAAGGCACGATCTCATCATATAGATATAATAAAAAAAAAAGAGAAAAAAACAAATTTTTGTTTTTTAACAGTCTGGGGAAGGGAAGCGGAACTTCCCTTTGGTTTTCCCCGGAAACGACCTTTTTTTTTTGAACCTATTTATAAAGAACTCCAAAAAATAAAAAAAAAGGCAAAAAAAAGATTTTTACAAGTTCTAAAATTTTTCAATAAAAAAATAAAATCCTTTTTAAAAGTTATAAAAGAAAAAACAAAAAGAGTCATAAAAATAGTTCGAGTTATCAACCTAATAATGAAAAAACTGGAGAAAGTAAATCCAAATTTATTATTTGAATTGAGGATAAAAAAAGTATATAAACCGAATGAAAACAAAAAAGACTTCAAAAGAAATAATAAGATTCTTCGAGAATCGTTCGTTCTAAATCGAACAATGGATTGGTTAAATTATTCACTAATAGAAAGAAGAATTCAAGATCTTTCTGATAAAACAATCAAAATCAAGAATCAAATTGAACGAACCGCAAAAGACAAGAAAAAAAAAGAAATAGTTCTAATTTATGATAATAAAAGATCGGGATCACAGAAACATTTTTGGAAAACATTAAAAAAGAAGAATATCCGATTAATGCGTAAATCACACTACTTTATTAAATCATTCATTGAAAAAATATACATAGATATTTTGCTATGTACCATTACCATTTCTAAGATAAATACACAACTTTTCTTTGAATCAACAAAAAAGATCTTTAATAAACCCATTTACAACAATGAAATAAATAAAGAACAAGAAGGAATTGATGAAACAAATCAAAATACAATGAATTTTATTTTGACTATAAAAAAATTGTTTTCAAATAATGATAATACTAAGAATAGCAATCAAAATTCCAATACTTATTGGAACTTATCTTCCCTGTCCCAAGCATATGTTTTTTACAAAATATCACAAAATCAATTACTTAATAAGTTTCAATTGAGACCTGTACTTCAATATCAAGGGAGCTATCCTTTTTTTAAGGATAATTTAAAAAACTATTTTATGATCCACGGAATATTGAATTCTAAATCAAGACATAAAAAAATTCATACATATGTAATGAACGAATGGAAAAATTGGTTAAAAGTTTCTTATCAATACGATTTATCTCAAAAAAAAATGTCTCGATTAGTACCTAAAGAATGCCGAAATAGAATAAATAAACATTGTATGATTAAAAACAAGGAATCAAACCAATTGGATTTATATAAAAAATATCAATTCATTTATTCCATGAAAAAAAATGACTATGCAGTAAATTCATTTATAAGTCAAAAAAACAAATCGAAAAAACATTACAGATATGATCTTTTATCTTATAAATACATAAGCCTCCCTAATTTATATACTTATGAATCAACATTAGAAATAGAAAGAAACGGGGACCAAGAAATTCCATATCATTTCAATACATTGAAACCTGAATTATTTTATGTATTAGTAAGTATACCGAGTAATGATTATCTAGAAAAAGGATATCTTATTAATAGAAATACAAATAGTTTGGATAGAAAATATTTTGATTGTAGAATTCTTCATCTTTGTTTTATAAAGAATATTGAGATCTGGACCAATGCACATATTGGCATCAAGATTCATAAAAATACTAAGACTGAAATTAATAATTTAAAAAAAATGAAAAAAAAAGATCTTTTTTTTTCATTCCCATGCAATCAAAAAAGGTTCTATCATACGGCATCAAATCATGATACTATATCCAATCTAGGAACTTGGTTCTTCCCAGAATTTGTGCTACTTTTTGATGTATATAAAATTAAACCTTGGATCATCCCAATAAAATCACTCCTTTTTCATTTTTCTATAAATGAAACAAGTAAAAACATTAACGTAAATCCAAAGAAATCATATAAAAAAAAAAAAGATCTTGAATTAGGAAATTCCAAGGTTGAAGAAGATTACGCAAGATTCAAACTAAAAAAGGATATAAAACAATATAAGAGCAAGAATGAAACGGAACTGGATTTTTTTTTGAAAAAATATTTCCTTTTTCAACTAAGATGGGCTGATCCCTTGAATAATAAAATAATGAAAAATATCAGGGTATATTGTCTCCTACTTAGACTGATAAATCCAAAGGATATTGCTATATCTTCGATTCAAAGAGGTGAAATAAATCTAGATGAAATGATGATTCAAAAGGACCTAGTTCTTGCAGAATTGATAAGAAAGGGAATATTTATTATTGAACCAATTTGTCTATCTATACGAAGGAACGGAAAATATATTATATATCAAACTATGGATATTTCATTGGTTTATAATAAGAAACACCAAACAAATCAAAAATACACAAAAAAAAGATATATTGAAAAAAAGGAGGTTGAAAAATCCATTGCACGACACAGCAACATATTTTTGAGTGGAGACAAAAATCATTATGATTTACTTATTCCTGAAAATATTCTATCTCCCAGACGTCGTAGAGAATTTCGAATTCGAATTTGTTTCAATTTGCCAAATTTTAATGTTGTGGATAGAAATCCAAGATTTTGCAACGAAAACAAAATAAGAAAATGTGGGAAATTTTTCAATGAGAACAAACATATTAATACAGATAGAAAAGATTTCATTAAATTCAAATTGTTTCTTTGGCCCAATTATCGATTAGAAGATGTAGCTTGTATGAATCGCTATTGGTTTAATACCAATAATGGCAGTTGTTTTAGTATGTCAAGAATACATATGTATTCACAATTCAGAATGAATTCAATTCCAATGAAAAATGAAAAAAATTTATAGTGGATTAATGTATTCGGTAGATGAAAGCCGAAACATATACAATGTGTAATATTCTAATACATGATGCTAATTTCATAGTGTATCAATTTTCACTAGGAATAGCGGAATCCTTTTAAGTAAAAATGAATTGTTCTAGTTGCTGAATACATATATGTTTTGTATATTTGGATCAAATATACAAAACATAAACCACATAAATAAAAAACAAAGTAGTATATGAATAAAATAAATAAAATACAATTTTGATGTATACTAGATAAAAATAACTAGCCTAAGAAATATTATTATTTTTCCCGATCGGTAAAATTCACAGAAAAGAAAAATAGAAACTTTAATTTATGGCAGTTCCAAAAAAGCGTACTTCTATGTCAAAAAAGCATATTCGTAGAAATCTTTGGAAAAAAAAAGGATCTTTAGAGGCAGTAAAAGCTTTTTCTTTAGCTAAATCTATTTCCACCGGAAAGTCAAAAAGTTTTTTTGTGCGACAAAAAAAAGTCTTAGAAAAATCTTAATTGACATGTTTCAAAGAACTTCCAAATTTCCATTTTTGAATTGGAAGACAAATAATTAAATTTTACTAATGTATTGTATTTCACTTCTCCTTATTAGTTAGAACTAGGTAATATGAAAAATAAGAATCTTTCTGTCTACTTGATTCAAAGTACACAGTATTTTTTTTTTTTTTATAGTCTTTCTATATTTCTATTATATTCTATTTATTGAAATTTATATTGTATGAATTGTGCTTTTCTATTTTGAAAAGCACAATTACGATAGACAAGTACGATAGACAAGGAAGAATTTGAATATTTCATTCTACTTTCTACTAAGGTGTTGGGTCTCAAAATCATTAGAAAAAATTATGAATTTTATACCCCGACTGAGAACGAAACTTTTGAGTTCTTATTGTTCGGGATAAACAAGAATTAGGTTTCTAGTACGGAAAAATTGATTCTTAAAACTGAATCTACGAAGATGAAGATACTAATTCCATATTATTGATATTGAACATTTCCATATGAATGGAAATGCATCTTTCTTCATTGTTTCCTAAACCCTATTGAATATCGACAATTCAACATGAATTTCCTTATTATTATTTAAGGTAAGCCGCCATGGTGAAATTGGTAGACACGCTGCTCTTAGGAAGCAGTGCTAGAGCATCTCGGTTCGAGTCCGAGTGGCGGCATAAGGTATAAATAAGAATTCTTATTAATTATTAATATTATAGAATAATATAGACACAATAGATCTAATAGAATATAAAATATAGAAAATATTCTATTTGAGATTCTATTTAATCCCCTCCCCGATTTCAATTATTTAAAAGGGAATCTTATTTATGATATTTGCAACTTTAGAACATATATTAACTCATATTTCTTTTTCGATCATCTCAATTGTGATTCTAATTCATTTGATGAACTTATTAGTCTACGAAATCGAAGGATTACGTAATTCGTCAGAAAAAGGGATGATAGCTACTTTTTTCTCTATAACAGGGTTTTTAGTTATTCGTTGGATTTCTTCGGGACATTTTCCTTTAAGTAATTTATACGAATCGTTAATCTTCCTTTCATGGAGTTTATCCATTATTCATATGATTCCGTATCTTGGGAATCATAAAAATGATTTAAGCGCAATAACTGCACCAAGTGTTATTTTTACCCAAGGTTTTGCCACGTCAGGTCTTTCAACTGAAATGCATAAACCCGTAATATTAGTACCTGCTCTACAATCTCAGTGGTTAATAATGCATGTAAGTATGATGCTCTTGAGCTATGCAGCTCTTTTATGCGGATCGTTATTATCAGTTGCTCTTATAGTGATTACATTTCAAAAAAGAATTGATTCTTTTTTGAAAAACAATAATTTTTTAAGTTTAAGGAAGTCGTTTTTCTTTGGTGATATGGAATATTTGAACGAAAAAGGAAGTGTATTAAAAAAGACTTATTTTCTCTCATTTCAAAATTTTTACAAATATCAATTAATTCAGCGTTTGGATTATTGGAGTTATCGTGTCATTAGTTTAGGATTTACTTTTTTAACCATAGGCATTCTTTCTGGAGCAGTATGGGCTAATGAAGCATGGGGTTCATATTGGAATTGGGACCCTAAGGAAACTTGGGCATTTATTACTTGGACCATATTTGCAATTTATTTACATACTAGAAAAAATTCAAAATTGCAAGATCAAGGTACGAATTCGGCATTTGTAGCTTCTATAGGATTTCTCCTAATTTGGATATGTTATTTTGGGATCAATATATTAGGAATCGGGTTCCATAGTTATGGTTCATTCCAATTACTATCTAATTGAATAAAATAAACTACATAAAGAATACATAAAAAAATCGTCTGATACACAATGAAATTTTGTGCAAGTTTTTGAGAACCTTTTAAATAGAGGAATTATTCAAATGGTTCTCAAAAACTAAAAACTTTAGATGTATCTCATTAAAATTTTAATTCACCCTTTCTTTTTTTTCATTGTAACAACGAAGAATCGTTAAAATATGAAAGTCAAAGAATTATAAGACTTTCTTTTCAATTAATGAAATTCATTTCATTTAATATGAAATCTAAAAAAAAATTAGTATCTATAAAAATAATTAGATAATAGAACTTGTACCTTGTCAACCGATAACGGTAGAACGAAATCAGGATAAATACCAATTCCTATTACAGGTAGAAAGATACAGATCGAAACAAATAGTTCTCGTGGTCCAGAATCAAAAAAATTCGAATTTGGAATATTGAATAGCTTGTATCCATAGAAAATCTGACGTAACATAGATAATAAAAAAATAGGAGTTAATATCATTCCAATTGCCATTACAAAAGTAATCAAAATTTTTGGCATGAAAAGATATTTTGGGCTGGTAATTATTCCAAAAAAGACTAAGAATTCTGCAACAAAACCACTCATTCCTGGCAATGCAAGAGAAGCCATCGAGAAACTACTAAACATGGTAAAGATTTTTGGCATTGGGATAGATATCCCCCCCATCTCTTCGAGATAAACAAAACGTATTCTATCACAACTTGTTCCTGCTAAGAAAAAAAGTGCAGCACCAATCAATCCATGAGAAAGTATTTGTAAAATGGCTCCATTAAGTCCCATGCCAGTTATAGAACCAATTCCTATAATTATGAAACCCATGTGAGATACGGAAGAATAAGCAACACGTTTTTTTAAATTGCGTTGACCAAGAGAGGTTGAAGCTGCATAAATGATTTGTATTGTTCCTACTATCACCAACCAGGGAGATAATCTAGAATGAGCGTGAGCTAATAATTCCATATTGATCCGAATCAATCCATATGCTCCCATCTTTAATAAGATTCCAGCTAAAAGCATACATGTACTGTAATGTGCTTCTCCGTGGGTATCTGGTAACCATGTATGTAGAGGTATAATCGGCGATTTGACAGCATAAGCAATAAGAAAACCAAAATATAGTATTATTTCTAATGCTGCAGGATACGATTGATTAGCTAATTTTTCTAAATCTAATGTTGGTTCATTGGAACCATATAAACCTATACCTAGAACTCCTATTAAGAGAAAAATGGAACCTCCGGCAGTGCACAAAATAAACTTTGTAGCCGAGTACAGGCGTTTTTTTCCTCCCCACATGGATAAAAGTAAATAAACAGGAATTAATTCTAATTCCCACATGATGAAAAAAAGTAAAAGGTCTCGAGAAGAAAATGATCCTATTTGGCCACTATACATTGCTAACATCAAGAAATAGAAAAATCGCGGATTTCGAGTAACTGGCCAAGCTGATAAAGTAGCTAAAGTAGTGATAAATCCTGTCAGTAAAATGGGTCCTATGGAAAGTCCATCGATTCCCAGTCTCCAGTGAAAATCAAAAAGATTGATCCATTTCAAATCCTCCTTCAATTGGGTTAATGGATCGTCCAATTTGAAATGATAACAAAATACATAGCTCATTAGAAGGAGCTCTAGTATACATATACATATAGTGTACCACCTATACACCTTATTTCCCCTATGAGGAAAAAAGACAATTGAAGAACCCGCGAATATGGGCAAAACAAGAAGTATTGTTAACCAAGGAAAATAACTCGTGATAAAGACAAGATAAAATTAGACCAGAAAAGCCCGTGCTCGGGAGAAGAATAATATATTTTCTTTTCTCGAGTACGGGCTTTTGTCAGTAAAGAGGAATCAACTGATTCAAGTAGAGTTTTTTGTCAAATATCAATAGGAAAGACCCATGCTGCGAGTTGTTTCATGCCATAAATAAACACGGACACTCAAAAAATCCGTTGGACAAGCGGATTCACATCTTTTACAACCTACACAATCTTCGGTTCTTGGGGCAGAAGCAATTTGCTTAGCTTTACATCCGTCCCAAGGTATCATTTCCAATACATCCGTGGGGCAAGCTCGAACACATTGGGTACATCCTATACATGTATCATAAATCTTTACTGAATGTGACATTGGGTCTATAAATTCCAATTTTGAACACAAAAGATTTTCAATCTGGTAAAATAAGAAAATGAAATAAATCATATATTTTTATTGTAGACACCAGACGAATCAATGATTTATAAAAATCTTAAGAATTAATCTATTTTTTAATCTGTTTATGATAAAGGGCCAAGATACTTTGATTTCCATTTCAATAACCATTAAATATGAGAATATGAGTTTACAAATTCAATTCATGTAAATTTTACTAATTTTACTATATATCTATATAGATATAGAAATATAATTCAGGATATGATAATATATTATATATCAGATAAATACATTTGTTATTAGGTTAGTGATAGAATAGGTTAGTAACTCTAAATCATAAATCTATATGAAAAAATATAAGAAAATAAATAAGAAAATAATATGAATAGAATAATTATGACTAATTATTCAGCAAATTCAATTGATTGATACGAGTTGATTTTCTGTTACGATGGATCGACGAAACAATAGCTAGCCCAATAGCTGCTTCAGCAGCTGCAATGGCTATAACAAAGATTGCAAAAATTTCTCCTTTTAATTGTCGACTATCAAATATATCGGAAAATGTGACAAGATTTATATTCACCGAATTCAGTATAAGCTCAAGACACATAAGTGCTCTAACCATGCTTCGGCTTGTGATCAGTCCATAGATACCGATAGAAAATAAATAAACACTTAGACAAAGTACATGTTCTAACATCATTGATAAATTCCTCATCTATCTCAATTCATTTCAATATGAGAACAAAAATTAAACCGATTCAGTTGACTAGAATAGAAGAATTACAGAACAAAAGAAGATATTCACAGTAGATTGAGATTCAATACATTTTCATTCTTGAAATTTCAAGAATGAAGTTCTTATTATACTAGATTCTTGATATTAGATTATTGACGAGCCATAGTAATTGCACCTATCAAAGAAACTAAAAGAATTATAGAAATGAGTTCAAAAGGAAGATAAAAATCTGTAGATAAATGAATCCCAATTTGTTGAACGTTACTTATTAAGTCCTTTTCTATAATCTGATTTGATCTTGTAGTCCGAAAAATTCCGTACCATGACGTATTTGGGATAGTAGTCATTAATGAAAAAAAAATACTTGTACAAACCAATGAAGTGATTCTATCTCCAATGGTCCACAAATAGGAATCATTGGAATATTCTGAACCGTTCATGAACATCACAGCAAATATGATTAATACATTTATGGCTCCCACATAAATAAGGAACTGCGCGGCAGCTACAAAGTAGGAATTCAATGAAATATAGAATAAGGATATACAAACGAGAACCAATCCCAATGAAAAGGCAGAATCAATGGGATTGGTAAGTAATACTACTCCCAGACCTCCTAATATAATAACTGATCCCAGAAATACTACAAGAATATCATGTATTGGTCCAGGTAAATCCATTCTGAAATAAAAGATAAATAAAGAAGTCAAAATATTTCATGACCTTACTAAGGATTCAGTAAAGGAACTATTTTTTTTATATGATACCTTTCTAATTGAATGAAAAAGAATGAAAAAAAAATGGATATCATTAGATAGATAAAATAAAATTCTTTGGCTAATCCTACTTTATTCTAATTTATTCTAAACCAAAGCTTAGTAATTAGTAATCGTTCTTGAACCAAGGAAGGGGTTTTTATTTTTTCATTTGATTTGTTTAATCCATAACTGTTTGAATTGTATAATCTCCAATTATTGAAACTGGTAACCGACCTAAAGAAATTTGATTATAATTCAATTCGTGACGATCATAAGTGGAAAGCTCATATTCTTCAGTCATTGATAAACAGTTTGTTGGACAATACTCGACACAGTTACCGCAAAATATACAGACACCAAAATCAATACTATAATGAAGCAGTTGTTTTTTCTTAATATCTTTTTCCAAATTCCAATCAACAATAGGAAGGTCTATTGGACATACGCGGACACATACTTCACAAGCAATACATTTATCAAATTCAAAGTGGATTCGACCACGAAAACGCTCTGATGTGATTGATTTTTCATAAGGATATTTAATAGTTACAGGTAAACGATTCGTATGGGATAAGGTAATTATGAAACTTTGTCCAATGTACCTTGCGGCTCGTATTGTTTGTTTGCCATAATTCATAAACCCAGTAACCATAGGTAACATATTTTAGATATCCATCAATAAGATTTATGTTTCTGTCTCTTGGGTGAGAGAAGTTAGAAATATAGAATATTCATTATTGTTTTCTCTTAATTTATTATTTTTATTTCTACTTTATAGTGAAACAAGTTGAAAAGAAGTTGTCAATAATAGATTACCTAGAGAAATAGGTAAAAGAAATTTCCATCCAAGATTTAATAATTGATCCATTCTCATCCTAGGTAAAGTCCATCTTGTTGTGATAGGAATGAACAGAAACAAATAAGCTTTAGCTAATGTAATAAAGATACTAATTGCTATTACAAAGACTCTAAACATTTTATTTATTCCAAAAAGTTCAGTAAGAGATATGTACGGAATAGAAAAATTCCACCCACCTAAATAAAGAACTGTTACAAATAATGAAGAAACTAATAGATTTAGGTAAGAAGCAAGATAAAAGAATCCGTATTTTATACCTGAATATTCGGTTTGATAACCTGCTACTAATTCCTCCTCTGCTTCTGGTAAATCAAAAGGTAATCTTTCACATTCTGCTAGAGAAGACATTATAAAAACTAGAAATCCTATGGGCTGACGCCACAGATTCCATCCCCCAAAACCATATTTGGACTGTGCCTCAATTATATCAACTGTACTTGAACTGTTAGATAATTATAGTCGATGATAACATCACTGCTCCCATCGCTATTCCAAAACCGTACATGAAACCTAAGCTTCATACGGCTCCTTTATGGCCACAAAGAAATGTAAGGTAAGGACTAGTTTAGTATTCTTGCTCTCCTTGGACCCTAGGTAAATACAATGGAAAGATAAACTGGATGTTGGAGAGTCCTCAATTCGACCAATAAAATTCTGTCTGCTAGAATAAGAAAAAGCACTTCCGAATGGATCTCATCCCTTATAATATTAATATTCTAATGAATAGAATCAAAAATTATTTTTGTTAAGCAATAACTTAAGCCTTCAATAAAATACTGGTTATATTCATAAATAGAAAGATTTAGACATTAGTTAATGAATCATGATAAGAAATTTCCATATGCATATGTATCAAGAAAAAAAGATTTTCTTATTATTCCCGTTTTATTCTTTTTTATTTTTTTATTATATTATCATATTGCATCCTATTTGTCTTGTTCCTTTTCTTCTTTCTCAAAACTAAAAAAAAAAGGAAAGAAAATAAAGGATTAATTCGTTCTTAATAGTTATTTATTTAATCAGTGAATAGTAGCATACTCTAGATCGGAATCGTGGGGAAGTACTGCTTGATCATTTCTACCAACTCCAAGCCCTTATTATAATTCGTTTTATGCGAAGTTTTATGCAAAAATAACTTTTTTTGATACCTTACATTATTTCCATTACTTATCCTTTGCATACTTTAGTGTTCCTAACTGCCCACTTTTTTTTTATTGATCCCCAGTATAGTAATAAATACAGTTGATCTTTTCCATCCGCTTCAAGATATGACGACTAAGAAAATAATCTCAATCTTGGGGTAAACAACTTAAACTTATGTTTACTTCAAATTTCTTCTTGTACCTAGGGAATGAGATTTTTCTTGTTTTACTGCAAATTGAGGAGCAGTTTTGTTTCACTCATATAACTATCTGGTTTAACTCATCAAACTGAAATATTTAATTATTTCATAAAAAAGACGAAGATATTTATTCAAGACATTCAATTTATTTATCTTCACTTACTTTAGAAAGTCTAAAGTTTTGAAAGAAAATAAAAAAAATATTTTTTTCTCTTCTTTTCTTTCATATTCATATTTACATATTGAATTAGATTTCTATTTTATTGTATTTCAATCCATTTCTTTTATCTTTTATAGAAAAGATAAAAGAAAAGTTCATATTCCAACGAATCACACGTAGAGATATTGCTAACACACATAGAGTTAATGGTATTTCATAACTAATCGATTGAGCTGCAGCTCGCAGACCGCCTGAAAAAGAATATTTATTATTTGATCCATATCCTGACATAAGAAGACCAATGGGGACAATACTTGAAAAAGCAATCCATAAAAAAACACCTATACTGAGATCAGCTAAAACAAGGTGATATCCAAAAGGAATTACTAAATAACTTAGTAGAATGGATATAAAACCTATAGAAGGTCCGACCCTAAATAAATGAATATTACCTCTAGATGGAAGAAGATTCTCCTTGAAAAGTAGTTTGGTCCCATCCGCTAAAGCTTGAAGAATTCCTAACGGGCCAGCATATTCAGGTCCAATACGTTGTTGTATTACTGCAGATATTTTTCTTTCTAACCACACAATGACTAATACCCCCATTGTGATTCCTAATACAAGGGTGAAAATGGGGACAAAAATCCATAAGAATCCATATCCTTCTTTTAAGGATTCTAATCTATAAAAAGAATTAATAGTTTGTACTTCTGTCGTATCAATTATCATTTCAACGATCAACTTCTCCCATAATGATATCTATACTACCTAGTATCGTCATAATATCAGCCAATTTCATTCTTTTAACTAGCTGGGGAAGAATTTGCAAATTGATGAAACCGGGTGGACGGATTTTCCATCTCCAGGGGAGAACACTACTATCTCCTATTAAATAAATTCCTAATTCTCCTTTTGGGGCTTCTACCCTTACATAAAGTTCTTGTTTTAACAATTCAAAATTGGGTGAAAGTTTTTTAGTAAGAAATCTATAGTCAAAATTATTCCATTCGGAATTATTTGTCCTATGAAAACGCCGGTTTTCTAAATTCTCATAAGGTCCTCCAGGAATTCCTTCTAGAGCCTGTTGAATGATTTTTATGGATTCTTGCATTTCACCGATTCTTACTAAATAACGAGCTAATGTATCGCCCTCTTTTTGCCATTTGACTTCCCAATCAAATTTATTGTAACACTCATAGCGATCAACTTTACGAAGATCCCATTGGATCCCAGAAGCTCGTAACATTGGTCCTGATAAACCCCAATTTATTGTCTCCTCCCCACCAATAATGCCCACTCCTTCAACTCGTTCCAAAAAAATGGGATTTCGCGTAATGAGTTTTTGATACTCAACAACTTCTGTTAAAAAATAATCACAGAAATCAAAACATTTATCTATCCAGCCATAAGGTAAATCCGCAGCTACTCCTCCGATGCGGAAATAATTATGCATCATTCGCATACCTGTGGCAGCTTCAAATAGATCATATATTAATTCCCTCTCTCTTAAAATATAGAAAAAGGGAGTCTGTGCACCAATATCGGCCATAAAAGGACCAAGCCATAACAAATGGGAGGCTATACGGCTCAGCTCCAGCATTATAACTCTGATATAACTGGCCCTTTTAGGCACTTGAACACTTTCCAAGCGTTCTGGTGCATTTACTGTTATTGCTTCTGTGAACATAGTAGCTAAATAATCCCAACGTGTTACATAAGGCAAATATTGTATAATTGTTCGGTTCTCCGCTATTTTTTCCATCCCTCTGTGTAAATAGCCCAATATAGGTTCACAGTCAATAACATCTTCACCATCCAGAGTAACGATCAGCCGAAGAACACCATGCATTGATGGATGGTGAGGCCCCATATTGACTATTATAAAATTTTTTTTTGTAGCTGGTAAAGTCATCTTTTTTTTTCCTTAATTCATTATTTCATGAATTTCTTAAAATAAAAAGAAAATAATAATAACTGAACTAAGAAAAAAAGAATTAAAAAATCAAAAGGAACAAGGATAATAATAAGAAACTCAAAGAATAAATTCAAATTTAATTAACGAATTTTTGGTTCCCGAATATCTAACTGATCTATTAATTTTTTATAACGCATTTTATTTTTCTTTGACAAATAAGTCAATAATCGTTGACGTTTTCCCAGAATTATTCGTAGACCCCTTTGCGATAAAAAATCTCTTTTGTGCAATTGTAAATGTGAAGTAAGTCTCCGTATCTTATTGGTGAAATGGGATACTTGAAATTCAACAGACCCACTATTTTCTTCTTTTTCTTCTTGTGTAATAACTGATATCAATGATTTTTTGACCATTCAAAAGGTAAGTGACTCCCTTTTATCGTTGTATGTGAAAGACATATATTGTTCAAAAGAAATTTCTTTTTATTAGCTATTATCTATACTTAATACTTAATTCATTCCATAAATTTCAAAAAAAAAAAACTCAATAATAATATCATAACATACAAATAACATACAAATAGAAAAAAAAAAAAAAGAATAAAAGAAAATAAATAAGAAAATAAAAATAGAAAGAGATAAAGAAATCTGTAACTGAACTTTAATATAAATTGAATAAATCTATCTTAAATATAATAAATATAATATTAAATATATCATATATCTTTAAATTACACAATTAGAATATAATGTAAAGGTAAAATGGTAAAATCCAATTATTCAAAATCTCATATGATGTCATATTATTTCTTATTTAAAAAATATCTTTCTTTTATAGAGTTTTAAGTTAATTAATAACGTAAGTAATAAATTTGACTAATTATTTGATCATATTATTTGATATTTGACCAACTAATTGCAACTTTTATTTGAAATATTTAAGAAAACAAAAAATCATAATTCCAATATTTGTATTTTTGTATTTGATCTCTTTCATATTTTCTTATTATTATTTTGTTTTTTTTTTTAAGAGATAATAATTGGTGAATCGGAAATAATTATAAGAAAAAAGAATAATTTGTTTTCTTATGGAATATACATATAAATATGCATGGATAATACCTCTTTTTCCGCTCCCAGTTACTATGTCAATAGGATTGGGACTTCTACTTATTCCGACAGCAACAAAAGATTTTCGTCGTATGTGGGCTTTCCTAAGTGTTTTACTACTAAGTATATCTATGTGGTTTTCAGCCAATCTATCTATTCAGCAAATAAATGGAAGTTTGACCTATCAATATCTATGGTCTTGGACCATCAATAATGATTTTTTATTAGAGTTCGGACACTTGATTGATCCACTTACTTCTATTATGTCAATACTAATTACTACTGTTGGGATCCTGGTTTTTATTTATAGTGACAATTATATGTCTCACGACCAAGGATATTTGAGATTTTTTGCTTATATGAGTTTTTCCAATGCTTCAATGTTGGGATTAGTTACTAGTTCCAATTTGATACAAATTTATATTTTTTGGGAACTAGTGGGAATGTGTTCGTATTTATTGATAGGTTTTTGGTTCACACGACCCGTTGCAGCAAGTGCTTGTCAAAAAGCTTTTGTAACTAATCGTATAGGAGATTTTGGTTTATTATTAGGAACCTTAGGATTTTATTGGATAACTGGTAGTTTCGAATTTCGGGATTTGTTCCAAATAGTGAATACCTTGATCCATAATAATGGGGTTAATTCTTTATTTGTTACTTTATGCGCCCTTTTATTATTTGTCGGTGCAGTTGCTAAATCCGCACAATTCCCCCTTCACGTATGGTTACCTGATGCCATGGAAGGACCCACTCCTATTTCGGCTCTTATACACGCTGCTACTATGGTAGCAGCAGGAATTTTTCTTGTAGCTCGGCTTCTTCCTCTTTTCATAGTTATACCTTACATAATGAATCTCATTTGTTTAGTAGGTATAATAACAGTGCTTTTAGGAGCTACTTTAGCTCTTGCCCAAAGAGACATTAAAAGAAGTTTAGCCTATTCTACAATGTCTCAATTGGGTTATATTATGTTAGCTCTAGGTATAGGTTCTTATCGAGTTGCTTTATTTCATTTGATAACCCATGCCTATTCTAAAGCTTTATTGTTTTTAGGATCCGGATCCATTATTCATTCAATGGAACCTATTGTTGGATATTCACCAGAGAAAAGTCAGAATATGGTTCTTATGGGAGGTTTAACAAAATATGTTCCAATTACAAAAACTACTTTTTTATTAGGTACACTTTCTATTTGTGGTATTCCGCCTCTTGCTTGTTTTTGGTCCAAAGATGAAATTCTTCACGATAGTTGGTTGTACTCACCAATTTTCGCACTAATAGCTTGGTTCACAACAGGATTAACCGCATTTTATATGTTTAGGATGTACTTACTTACCTTTGATGGGTATTTGCGCATTCATTTTCAAGATTATAGTAATCTTAGTAATAAAAAAAATAGTTCGTTTTATTCAATATCTCTATGGGGAAAAGGGACAGTCAATAGGAATTTCTTTTTTTCAAAAATGAATAAGAGTAAGGTTTGTTTTTTTTCAAAAGATCTATCTAAAATTGACAAGAATTTAATAAGTAAGATACGAGACTTTATTACTTACTTTAGAAATAGGTACACTTATATGTATCCTCACGAATCGAGCAATACTATGTTATTTCCTCTCCTTGTATTAGTACTATTCACTTTGTTCATTGGATCAATAGGAATCTCTTTTAATGGAGGAGTAAGAGATTTGGATCTATTATCAAAATGGTTAACTCCATCAGCAACCCTTTTTCATAAAAAATTAAATTCTTCTGAAGATTGGTATGGATTTTTGTCAAATGCTTTTTTTTCAGTAAGTATAGCTCTTTTCGGACTATTGATAGCATCTATTTTTTATGGATCTATTTATTCATCTTTCAAAAATTTGGGCTTAATTAATTTATTTTTTAAAATAGGTCC